TTAAGGCCTCTTGAATCTTCTATTTACCTATTTTCTTTGTTGTTATTTATGTCTGCTTTACTGCTTTTTTTATTGATTTTATTGATAGGAATTCTCTTGTTAAGACCCTATGAATGGATTAAAACCGCAGATTCATACTAGAACCACGATGATTCAATAAAACCTTCTAAAACTAAGTCCCAAAATTCCCTGAGTAAGAACCATTGGATCATCACTTATTCAATGACTCGATCTAATGACGAAAAATCAAAAGAAATCTTTGTCCTTTGATCAAAATAAGCCTAAACGGAAGTTTGAAATAAAAAAAAAATTCTATTTATAACTTCTAACTCTTTAAAAAAGTTTTGAAGTCCGGCCACGGGGTCTGACTATTAAGTATGAATCATAGTTCTAATAGTAATCTATTTCATATATTCCGTGCTCCAGATACTAAAATGAATATCTGACGAAGTAAAACCATCTCTATCAAGATGACAGATCTATTCTCTGTACTAGCCATAGGATCAATTATACCAAGTCACACACTCATATTCCGGAAATACAGAAAAAAAGAAATTCCACGGTCGAACTACCAAAATAGAATGGGATAAAAATCAGAAAACTAAATACAATGTTTCACTTTGTATTGCAAAAGCTAGTTAATGGTTCTTGTAAATCTAATTCATTGAAATTCCATCCAGTAAAATGGACGAATTATAAATCTCCAAAATAATAGATAGAAATACTGCAAATAGAGCCATTGCGAGACCCATCAAAGGAGTAGTTCCCCAACCAGGAGCTACCTTACCATATTCTGAATTCAATGGTTTCAATAAACCCCCGGCACTAGTTCGTTTGGGGCGGCCAGATCTAGAACTACCCTCAACGGTTTGTGTAGCCATAATATTTTATATTCATTAAGATCTGTTGACTTTGTATACCATTCCGTTGTAAATAAATGATCTTATCATAGATCCATTGTGGTCTTAAAACTACATAATGTCTTAAAACTATATAATAATGGAAACAGCAACCCTAGTTGCCATCTTTTTATCTGGTTTACTTGTAAGTTTTACTGGGTATGCCTTATATACTGCGTTTGGGCAACCCTCTCAACAACTAAGAGATCCGTTCGAGGAACACGGGGACTAGTCGAAGTAACGATCCTCCCAATAATGGGAGGATCGTTACTTTCAATTGCGATAATGAAAAATCATTTCCTCTTTTTACTTTTTGGTTGGGACTTTAGGCGGTTCGCGAAAAAAGATAGCGAAAAAAATTATTCCTAGAGTTGAGACTAAAAGGAATGTATAAACCAATGCTTCCATAGATTCGATCGTGGTTTACAATTATAGCTTCCATATCTGCTTAGTTTGGACCGTTTAGTTTGGACCGTCTCCCGGATAAAGAAAGACCAAAAATCAAAGAAAGGGCAGCGAGTCAAATGTCAATGTCAAATCAAAATTTATCCGGTACCCCAACCTTATAGTGAATCACATAAAATAAAACAGAAAAGTAACAAAGCAATATGTATCAAACTACCTGTCTTTTTGTAGTTGGATCTCCAAGTTTTTGGAATGCCCCAAATTCAACTTGAGCATCTAAGTCCGGATCAATACCAGCAAAAACATCTCTAAACAAGGTTCTAGACCCATGCCAAATGTGTCCAAAGAAGAAGAGCAAAGCAAACGAAGCATGCCCAAAGGTAAACCAACCCCTTGGACTGCTACGAAAAACACCATCCGATTTCAAAGTAGCACGGTCTAATTCAAAAATTTCACCCAATTGAGCACGTCTAGCATATTTTTTCACAGTAGCAGGGTCGCTATAACTGACTCCATTCAGTTCGCCGCCATAGAACTCAACAGTTACACCTACTTGTTCAACACTATATTTTGATTCTGCCCTTCTAAACGGAACATCGGCTCTAACAATTCCGTCCCCATCGACCAAAACAACTGGAAATGTTTCAAAAAACGTCGGCATACGACGTACAAAAAGTTCATGCCCCTCTTTATCTCTAAAGATAGGATGTCCTAACCACCCAACAGCTATTCCATCCCCGCTGTCCATTGAGCCCGCTCTGAATAATCCCCCTTTTGCCGGATTATTGCCGATGTAATCATAAAAAGCTAGTTTTTCAGGAATTTTCGACCAAGCTTCGGATAAACTTTGATTTTCGGCTAAGCCAGCACCAATTCTTCTATATATTTCTTGTTGGAAGTATCCTTGATCCCATTGATAGCGCGTGGGACCAAACAATTCAATCGGGGTAGTTGCTGAACCATACCACATAGTTCCAGCAACTACAAAAGCTGCAAAAAAGACAGCAGCAATACTACTGGAAAGGACGGTTTCAATATTTCCCATACGTAATCCTTTGTATAGGCGTTGGGGTGGACGAACACTAAGATGAAATAGACCTGCCAATATGCCTAAGGTCCCTGCTGCAATATGATGAGAAGCTATTCCTCCCGGAACAAAAGGATCAAAACCCTCGACACCCCACGCTGGATTTACGGCCTGTACCCTTCCGGTTAGGCCATAAGGATCGGACACCCATATTCCAGGACCATACAATCCTGTTACATGAAATGCACCAAAACCAAAGCAAGCCACCCCTGAGAGAAATAAATGAATTCCAAAGATCTTAGGCAAATCCAAAGACGGTTTTCCTGTACGTTCATCAGTAAATATTGCTAGATCCCAATACACCCAATGCCAGATAGCTGCCAAAAAACACAAGCCAGAAAACACAATATGTGCCCCAGCCACCCCTTCGTAACTCCAAATACCCGGATTGCTTACAGTCCCCCCGGTGATACTCCAACCGCCCCACGAATTCGTTATTCCTAAACGAGTCATGAAGGGTATAACGAACATACCCTGTCTCCACATTGGATCAAGAACAGGATCAGAGGGATCAAAAACGGCTAATTCGTATAGAGCCATCGAACCGGCCCAACCAGCAACCAGAGCTGTATGCATTATATGGACAGAAATCAAACGACCGGGATCATTCAATACGACGGTATGAACACGATACCAAGGCAAACCCATGGAAATACCCCTTTATCAACGAAAAATAGACACAATGTAACTTTATTGCATTGGAAAAAGCTATGCTCTAGACCCCCTTTTTTTAGGGGATTGGCTCGGGGAAAGGATTCCTATTTGTTTGATGCTTTTCGTAATAATTACTTTTAGTAATAACGAAACTATTTTGTTCGTAGGAACAAAAAGAAGCAGATCTATTCTATACCCGATAAGTAACAATACGCAATGGTAAGGGGGTTGATACCATTTTATATGAGTGAATGTATACGTATTTGTTCATCATTCAAAGGACTCATTTGGAATAATTTTCCGTTATTCATTTTGTTTTCTTTTTTTATGAACTTAGTCAATCTATGGATAAAATAGGATACTAAAATCAATAGTATTAGGCCACTAAACCCATTGTTACGCTTTCACATCAAAGTGAGATATAGTACTTAATTTTTCTTTTATTTAATGCCTATTGGTGTTCCAAGAGTACCCTTTCGAAGTCCTGGAGAGGAGGATGCAGTGTGGATTGACGTATAGTGCGACTTGTCAGATATATTGGGCATATGGTATTTCCCCGTTCTCTTCCCCGATCGAGATATCCCCTCTTTCGCCCGAGAAAGATTGATTCAACTATCAAAAATTTGGAGCGTGAAGTGCAATTAGGTCCATTTTTTAGGGAGGGTATACGGATTAATATTATCAATTAGAATAATTTATGGTTGGCTTGGTTAGACCAATCAAATGAGGTATCAGGCTCCGTTTAGAAAAAACAACCAATTGGTAATAAATCTATTTATGATTACGACTTAAATATTATATTTATATCATATTTTAGTTATTTCGATTTATTTAGATATTTAAAAATAAAAGCGATCTCAAACTGTTAATCAATCGAATAATATGATGAATGCATTGAATATTTGTGGGAAGACATGAAAGAAATTGAGAAAAAAAACTAAATTAGGTAAGTCGTAGCGAAAAGACGTGGTATTGGGGCATTTGTCCTATATGTACAAATCCAAATCGGGCGGATCTTTACTCGGAGTAGAGCAGAAACCTAAAAAAATTGAAGAAGCCCAGTCAGGAACAAGAAAATTACATCGCGATTTAGATTGTATCTCGATGAAACAATACATCAATGAAAGGTTAGTCAGATAAGCTTAGCAATTTTTTTAGATAAACAAAACAGGCCAAAACCCATCTTTCTTAAAAAATGAAATAAAAGTACATTTTATTTTATAAGTTAAAAAACCTGTTATGACAAAAAGCTAGAATCTACACATTGATTCCTTTTTTTCATTATTTTTGTTGAACCGTATGCATCAAAAGGTGCATGTCCGGTTTCTAAGGGATACCGTTTTATCCCAACCAACCGACTTTATCGAGAAAGATTGCTTTTTTTAGGCCAAGGGGTTGATAACGAGATCTCGAATCAACTTATTGGTCTTATGGTATATCTCAGCATAGAGGATGAGACCAAAGATTTGTATTTGTTTATAAACTCTCCTGGCGGGTGGGTAATACCCGGAGTAGCTATTTATGATACTATGCAATTTGTGCGACCAGATATACAGACAGTCTGCATGGGATTAGCCGCTTCGATGGGATCTTTTATTCTTGTCGGAGGGGAAATTACCAAACGTCTAGCATTCCCTCACGCTCGGCGCCAATGAGTTTTTTATTTGATTTAAGAGAAAAAAGACAACTATGCCTTCGCTCTATATGAAATATGAATATTAAGTAATAATAGCATGGCACTTCGAATTCGATATGAGAATTTTTTTTTAAACCCGTAGATTACGTATCGAAACAGTAGTATGAGATAAAAAGGCATTTTCAATTTTAGTCAATCTATCGGGAGGCCTATTTCAGCGTCACAAACTTTTTTGTTTTCACACCAGGGGGCTAACAATATTTAGGTTATGAAAGAAAATAAATCTTGTTTTTTTATTTGAAAAAAAAAAAGAAACTTTGGGATTGCTAAACAACAGACGAAATAAATATATAAAGCAACGGAACCATCATAGTATTTTTATAGGATTTTTGAACTACTACAAAAAGAAGGGTGGTTATTGGATCATTTACCAACCTGAGTCTGATAGACTCTACCATTTATTTTAGATTTCTTCGATGTAAGTAAGGTAAAAAAAAGATGAATTCCATTATACAGCCGTATGCAATGCGCAAAAGATGCCTGTACGGTTGTTCAATTATATTTTTTTGATTTTGATTATTCTTTATGTATTCTTTATCTACCCACCTTTCACTTTTATCATGAGAGATAGAAGAAACATTTTTTATGTTATATCATATATTATATCATCAGGGTAATGATCCATCAACCTGCTAGTTCTTTTTATGAGGCACAGACGGGAGAATTTGTCCTGGAAGCGGAAGAGCTGCTGAAGCTGCGCGAAACCATCACAAGGGTTTATGCACAAAGGACAGGCAAACCCTTATGGGTTGTATCCGAAGACATGGAACGAGATGTTTTTATGTCAGCAACAGAAGCCCAAGCTTATGGAATTGTTGATCTTGTAGCGACTGAATAAAAATAAAAAAGAAAAAGAGCAAGGATTTCACATGAAGTCGTGTTTATCTTTTTACCGGATTTACTATAATCTATATTAAAAATCTATATTAAAAATTTCTTATCTTAATATAGAAATTAAAAATATAGAACAAAAGAAGTCCTAAGTATCCGGTTAAGATCGATCTAAACCAGCCCATTATCTATATGATTCAACATGCCAACTATTAAACAACTTATTAGAAATGCAAGACAGCCAATCAGAAATGTCACGAAATCCCCCGCTCTTGGAGGATGTCCTCAGCGACGAGGAACATGTACTAGGGTGTATGTGCGACTCGTTCAGACCGTGGACTAGGAGAAAACACTTGATCCAGTATCACTGATCCGTACCAGTTAGTAGGATAGGATGGACTAACTCCATTGAATATTCAATAGCTTAAAAAAAATATCTATCCTTCGATTGGGGTATCAAATGTATGGTTCCCATTGGTGCAAATCCAATCAACTCAATTTAAAATTTAAGATAAGATGAGAAAGGATTCCCCATTAATAGCAAATGGTATTCATTAAGCAGGGGAATTTTTTTTTTAAGGTCAAAATTTTAAGCCTTATTCTTGCAAGAACGGACTAACAGGGTCAGCTACTCAGCAAATCTTCATAATTAAATACCGTTACTGTATAAATGGATCTCGTTGTGAAAGACCTAGTACTAGATAATTTTGGGTAGAGCCAAAGAGTGTGAACTGTACAAGTTACCAATAACATTGATTAAATTAAATGAGGGAAGGGCTCCGGTGTATAGAGAGGACCTCACCGTTTAAGAAGTAACCATAGAAACGACGGAACCCACTAGAATCCATTTTTATTTATTATTTTTTATTTACTATGTGTTTTTGATACTTACGTATCAATACAATTTTTATTTCGAGGCGAAATGCCTAAAAATAAATCGTGGTCGGGAAGGTTAGAGTAGCAAAAGCCATTGGAATTTTTATTTTATACATTGGAAGAATCCGTTTTGTTATTAATAGACTAGGACACGAGAAGGGAATAACTGAAAGAAAGGAAATCAATTAGTTATTCATCAAAGTTTCATTTATTCAATGACCAGAATTAAACGAGGGTATATAGCTCGAAGACGTAGAACAAAAATCCGTTTATTTGCATCAACTTTTCGAGGGGCTCATTCAAGACTTACTCGGACTATTACTCAACAGAAAATAAGAGCTTTGGTTTCGGCTCATCGGGATAGGAGTAGACAAAAGAGAGATTTTCGTCGTTTGTGGATCACTCGTATAAATGCAGTAATTCGAGATAATAAAGTATACTTTAGTTATAGTAAATTAGTAAATAGTCTGTACAAGAAACAGTTGCTTCTTAATCGTAAAATACTTGCACAAATAGCTATATTAAATAAGAGTTGTCTTTATATGATTTCCAATGAGATCATAAAATAAAGAGAGTGAAAGGAATCTGTTGGAATGGTTTAAATGGAGTTCCCTGTAGAATGAGCTCTGGGAAGGTAGAGTAGAAATTAGTATGATAAAATATGAAAACGTCATCAAAATGAAAATGAAAATGAAGAAACACGTTCAATAAAAAATATTTCTTATTCTTCTTCCCCAATTTTTTTTTTTTTTTCAAACGAAAGACAATCAAATCTGTATTTCCTATTTTTCGAAAAAAAAAGAGTCAATCCACATTTGAGTTTGGATTGGAATTTTTTTGATTCCACTCAAGAGTCAGCCTATTTTTTTCTGGTTCTAAGACCGGGAGTTCTAGCGGTTGACTCGCTTCTTTCAAATTGTTTCTCATTATTAAGAAAAGGTAACGGAGATAAAATACGAGCTTGTTTTATAGCAATAGTAATTAATCGTTGTTGTTTTAAGGTCAATCGATTCACTCGTCTAGATAATATTTTTCCTTGTTCACTAATAAATCGACTAATTAAACTCATGTTTCTATAATCAATTCGATCCCCCGATTGGATCGGAGGCAAACGCCTACGAAAAGATCGCTTGGATTTAAGAAAGATTCGCTTGGATTTATCCATGGTTTGTTTATTCCTTATCCTATCCTATTTCTTAATTCTCCATCACGGTTGATCTGATCGAAATAGGATTTGGTTTGTTTGTTTATATTTAAATTAATATATCTTGTTATATATTAGATATATCTAATATGTCATTTTTGATCTTCCTTAGAACAGAAGACTGACATACGAGTGACTGGTTAGATCTATTTCTTTATCTCCCCGTGAATCGTATGTTTATAACAACAGGGACAGAATTTTCTCAATTCCAATCGACTAGGCGTATTATGTCGATTCTTTTGAGTAATATATCTGGAAATGCCCGTTGATTCCTTATTAAGACGATTTCGAACACAACCGGTACATTCCAAAATCACCGTTACTCGGACATCTTTACCCTTGGCCATGAGCCTCCTTTAGTTTTTGATTCATTCAATTCTTTAAATTTCCGATCCGAAATGAGGAAGAAGAAAGGAACAAAAAAACAAGTAACTCGAAATCTAATTATGAAAGAAAGATTTCGTTGCAATAAATCAATATATTAATATATAAGTAATATAATGATTTCTAAGCATATTACTAGATTTAGAATTTTAAATTGCCAAACAACATTTCATTTTTATTTAAGTATCTTGTATGATATTGTTGCCCCAACCATCACATTTCACTCTATTAATTATTAATTTTATTTTAATTTGAGCCCGGCCCGAGTTACTAGTTTCACCGAGGGGGAATCCTTTTTTTGTTTTTCAAACATATATTCGAAAAAAAGAAGGGAAGGGATTAGTTACAGATATTTGATTCTATCTCTAATCCCTCCCCCCCCCTACCATATCAATAACTAGAATTAAAAAAAGGGGAATATCAACGCATCCGGAAAAAAACGATTGATCTCTATCAATAAACCTGCTAAAGATACGAACCATAGAGTACTTACTACCGGTGCCACGGAGAGATATGTTTTTAGATCTCGCATTTTAAATTCTCCTCCTTCTTTATTATTTCTAATACATAATGTTAATACATAATACATATATACCCAGATGTGTATATGTACTTAATGACTGACCGCTTTTATTTGTACGCGGAATCCCTAATTCAAGTTGAAATGTACAAAATAGATCGTATTTTTCTTAATCTTAAAAGAAACAAATATGCTCTTTAGGCCAGAACTTCTCCAAAAACAGTCATTCTTTTTTTTTTTTTTTAGGGTCTCATATTTCTTTCATACTTTAAAAATATATTAATATTATAATAATATAATAGAATTATAATAATATAATAGAAATAATATATAATAGAGGTCCCTTACTATTTTGAATAGAAATATATGTTATATGAGACCAAAAAGAAGAAATAACAAGATATTTGTGTATATCAATGGAAGAAATAAATAAAAATATGGAAAATAAAAAAGGGATTCTCTACAATGACACTGTAGACCAATTGAAAGGGATGTAGCGCAGCTTGGTAGCGCGTTTGTTTTGGGTACAAAATGTCACAGGTTCGAATCCTGTCATCCCTACCTATTACTTATCTTCTGAACAGTAACGGGGGAGATCGATTAAAAGAAAATTGGATATACATAAAAAATCTTTAATTTTATGATAGTATATATCCAAGACATATTGGGGTCACAAAATATTCTTTGTGATAATAAAGCGCTCTTAGTTCAGTTCGGTAGAACGTGGGTCTCCAAAACCCGATGTCGTAGGTTCAAATCCTACAGAGCGTGATTCTGTGTTCTTGTTAGTCGCGGTAGATCAAAAATTACCGACAAATAATTAAACCAATCTAATTTTGACCTCCTGCGAATTAAAGGAAGTAGGAGGTCAATCAAAAAAAGGATGTTAATTAATCAAAGTTCCAATTGATCACCACGTCTGTATTGTAAATATGCAGTTACAAATAATCCAGCCAAAGTAATAGGAATTAGACCCAAGACAATTCCAAATAGAAAAACTTCAATCATTTCAATTTGTTTGAGAGGGGAGGGGGGGGTAATATCTATGCTTAAATAGAAATACGTATTAACTCTAAATCTCAATGACCAAAAATCGGAAATTGATTACGGTAAGGAACGATAGAATATACGAACTATCACAGAAATATTTTTGTATGAATTTTTCATTGAATTAATTTCAAATAAGTCGTATCTTGCTCAGGCCGATAAATAGAGCTGAGGTTATAGTCAAAGCTGCTAGTAGAAAACCGAAATAACTAGTTATAGTAGGCATGAAAAGGCTAAATGAAATATGTTCTTTTTCTACATATGTTTAGAAAGCACTTTCCTAAGTTTCAATTTTTGAAAGATACGAGAGTAGGCAAAAATACCAACCCATTGAAAGGATAAGTTCAATTGAAAGTTTTTGATTCATCAAGTATTATAGATGATATTAACAAAACCA